GCTTGAGATACCATTGAAATAAAAGAATTGATTGAAATCTGACATATTTATATTTGTAAACTCGTGTTACATCGGAGCAGTGTAGCGAACAGAAAGAAAAATATCGAATCAGATCCAATTTATCGTAATCGATTAGTAAATATGCTAGTTGATCGTATCCTGAAAAATGGCAAGAAATCACTGGCTTATCAGATTTTTTATCAGGCTATGAAGCGGATTAGGTAAAAGACAAATAGGAACCCACTGTCTGTTCTGCGACAGGCGGTGCGCGGGGTAACTCCCGATGTAGTGACAGAAACCAAACGTGTAGGTGGATCAACTTATCGAGTTCCCGTTGAAGTAGTACCGGCAGAGGGAAAAGCTTCGGCTATCCGGTGGTCATTAATCGCGTGTCGAAAACGCTCAGGTCGAAGTATGGCTTTAAGATCGAGTGATGAATCGATGGATGCCGCCAGGAATTCCGGTAGTGCCATACGGAAGAAAGAGGAGACTCATAAAGTTGCGGAAGCTAACAAAGCTTTTGCCCATTTCCGCTAGTTTCGGATTCGTTCCGATCCACAATCTTTCCGTTGTGGATTGGAGCCGGGGCACAAACTATTGGGGAATCAAAAAAAAAACCATGGAGAAATGGTTGAGTGAGGAGTCGACGGCAAATAACGGGTGTCTAAGCCACAAGTGGGGATTGGCAACTACTTCTTTTTTCTAGGTTGTTAATTATTAGATTCCTCCTAACCCAATAGGATAGCGGGGGGGGCCAGTGCAGAGTTGCGGAGTGCCTCGCAAAAAGGCTTGACGCGTGACCTGTTTTTTCAGAGACTGAAGTTGATTGAGGCGCGCACCGCATACTGCATGGAGTAAAAATTTAATTTTTTTTTTCTGAAAAACGAAAGCCTTGTTGTAAAACAATGGCTAGAAATTGTTTGAGATATCAAGAAGAAGCCCCCATATCCGAGAATTCTGGGGACTCAATTAATTTCGGTTGACACAGATAGTTTTTTGTGATATATTAGAAATTAACAGGCTTACTAGCCTGGGGAATCACTAATTATCTCTCGAAAACCGAAAATTACCATGACTGCAACTTTAGAACGACGCGAAAGCGCAAGCTTATGGGGTCGCTTCTGCGACTGGATCACCAGCACCGAAAACCGTCTTTACATTGGATGGTTCGGTGTCTTAATGATTCCCACCTTACTAACCGCAACCTCTGTATTCATCATTGCTTTCGTCGCAGCTCCTCCTGTAGATATTGATGGTATTCGCGAACCCGTTTCTGGTTCTTTATTATACGGCAACAACATTATCTCTGGTGCTATCATCCCTACTTCTGCAGCTATTGGGTTACATTTCTACCCAATCTGGGAAGCAGCTTCCGTCGATGAATGGCTTTACAATGGTGGTCCTTACGAACTTATCGTCCTTCACTTCCTACTTGGTGTAGCTTGCTACATGGGTCGCGAATGGGAACTGAGCTTCCGTTTAGGTATGCGTCCTTGGATCGCTGTTGCGTACTCGGCTCCTGTCGCAGCTGCTACCGCCGTCTTCCTGATCTACCCAATTGGTCAAGGAAGTTTCTCTGACGGTATGCCTCTAGGCATTTCTGGTACTTTCAACTTCATGATCGTCTTCCAGGCTGAGCACAATATCCTTATGCATCCCTTCCACATGTTGGGTGTAGCTGGCGTATTCGGCGGCTCTCTATTCAGTGCTATGCATGGTTCTTTGGTAACTTCTAGTTTGATCAGAGAAACAACTGAGAATGAGTCTGCTAATGCGGGTTATAAGTTCGGTCAAGAAGAAGAAACCTACAACATCGTAGCTGCTCACGGCTATTTCGGTCGTTTGATCTTCCAATATGCTAGCTTCAACAATTCTCGTTCTCTACACTTCTTTTTAGCTGCTTGGCCCGTAGTAGGTATCTGGTTCACCGCTTTAGGCATTAGCACTATGGCATTCAACTTGAATGGTTTTAACTTCAACCAATCCGTGGTTGACAGCCAAGGTCGTGTTATAAACACCTGGGCTGATATCATAAACCGTGCTAACCTAGGTATGGAAGTCATGCATGAACGTAACGCTCATAACTTCCCTCTAGACTTGGCTTCTGTTGAAGCTCCCTCTACAAACGGATAATATCCTTCTGGTTATGCAGCACAACTGGATATCAAATCTCTTAACTCCGTAGGGGAGGGGGAGGTTTGGTGTCCAACGAGGTGAAGGTTCGTGCGGTAGAACGAATGGAAAGGATGATAACAGCTTGTCACAATTTCACGATTATCAGTTTCCAACCTTGAATTCTGAAAACTATTTGGAATATCCCTCTGCGATTTAATAGATTACGAAGTTTCCTACTCCGATTTGCAGAATGCTTGTAATCTCCCACCTCAATCTTTTGGATAAAAGAAATTGAGAATGCATTCCTCATTTCAAAGATTTTCTATTGTCTTGTTATATACATAAAGTCAATATGTATGTGTATCAACCGAAGAACCTATCTAGCTTGCTTAACGGATAGATCTCGTTCACGTCCGGGGGGGGGGGTAGACAACTAAATCAACAGAGGGGGCGGACGTAGCCAAGTGGATCAAGGCAATGGATTGTGGATCCATCACGCGCGGGTTCAATCCCCGTCGTTCGCCCATCCAATTGGGTAACTCGATCCCATCGCTCTGTTTGGAACAGAGAGAATTTGCTAAGGTGGGTGGGGTATGTGTGGGTCTCCTCGACAATAACAATTTAGAATTCCCGATCTAACTCCAGTTTTGGATACGCCTATTCACAGAAATCACTAGACTTGTTTGAAATATTTATTCCATTCTATCTTGAAATTACCAAATTTATTGGTATAATAAATGTGGGAAATAGATAGTATCTACCGCATAGAATTAATATGAAGAAAGAAAATAAGGTAAAAAAGGTGGCAAAAGAAAGAGTAGGAAGTCCAGATTTTTCATCTAAAATTTCAGAGTTAGTGGAAGTCAGTCTATTAGACCACTTCTTCGAATCATTGAAAAACCAACATCTCAAAGAATTTTTAATTAGTCCATCTTCCAATTATGAACCTTTTATCAGATTATCTGACTTGTGATTTCTGAGTTCACTATTTTTACGCAATCTGCGTGATTCACTAAAGAGAGATAGTGGCATCACCCTGGAGATGCTGATGTTGCTAACAATACCAATTTCTATGCATTGCTTGAGTGACAAAAGGTCGATCGAAAGAAGTTTTGCATTAGTGGGAGTCATTAATGGGGGTGACGGAGTAATAAAGAAACAAGCGGAAATTTCTGGTGACTTCTCCCGCGACTGCTTTCCCCGATTCAAAAGATCTTCACCTGTTGAAAAGAATGGAAAGAGGGGAATACCCGTTTCCCACTACTTAGGTTTGAACGAAGATATTTCTGCAGGTTCAACGAAAAAAGGGAAGCAAGTTCGTTATGATGCGATGATTCCTCTGGGTTCCGGTCGATGGGAGGCATGCGTGGTGAGGGATTCACTCCTTGGCAGAGATATATCCAAGGATGAGACTGAAAGGATTCAAGCTTTTTGTAGGGATAGGTGTTTACAAAACTCAAGTAGGTTTTTCAAATTCTATAACTATATGGTAGTTTCCAGAAACAACCAAAGTGATTTCGATTCGTTATTCTTTTGGGAAAGTCATAACAAGCGATATCTGGGTCGGTTACAAGCAACACAATTGAGAAGCGACTCATTAAGTCCCGTGGTATTGAACTCCTACGACAAGGCGTTACTTGAATCCGGAGATTCAGCAGATCACCGGGGGGATGGATCGAGATTTTACTTCGAGCGAGAAGCCTTTTCCAACTTGTCTTCATTTACGTCTTGTGAAAAGACGACGTCGTTTCGTGGCTGTATATCCGGAGTGGATTGTGACAAAATTGGGGAAGAATTTCCCATTCTACACACTTATTCACAAATGAAAAATGGATTAATAAATCGACTCACCGAATTTATCTCGATAATTGAGAAATCAAATCTGGTTTTTGGTGGGGCAATAGTTATTGACGTCAGTAATAGCGTCAAATCTGGGAAAGGATTTCCATTGAAAACGAAGGGTGACATGCCGCTTACTCAAATATCTGGCAAAAAACTTGGGCTAGCGAGTAGCAGACACCTCAACCTCAATGAGATTCTTCCAAACTATTTCCAAATATCTTCAGGTATACCTAGAAAAATAAGTAATCGAAGTGAAAATACTACTTTTTCAAACTAATTGGAAGAAAAGGGTAACATACATTCAATATATTCTTTAGTTAGATTGTATGGACGAAATAGAATCATACCCCTCTACTCAACATACATATTTCTTTTCTATGACTATTTCTGCGCATTTTTTACTGAATATTTCTCCCAAATCAAATATCGGTTGGATGGCTGGACGGGGAGCGGGGAGTATACCGGTGTAACAAGAATTGCAACTGAATAAATAGTATTGAAATGGAAGGATAACGTAGAGCGCCTATTGAACGAATATATTACCTTTCAAATTGATGAGTATAGAAATGTTCAGTCAAATGTGCATAGATGGCTCGATACGACCGGGGATTCGTCTCTTTTCCCTGTCGGGGAAGTTTTAAAGTATGACTTGGAAGAATCAATTTGCCGCGTATCAATAATAAGAAACGAATTGCTAAATAATATTGGTGTCAGTCTCGGTAGTAACAACCAACAGAACGAAAAAGATTTTCATCGATTTCTCAATGCTTTTTTTCTTTATAAAATGATTGTTGCTGAGGTTACTCGCCAGAAAGCTTTGATATATACCATTGATTATTGCATCGAAAAATTGAACGATATAGATATCGAGAAATTGAACAAGATAGATCTCATGAAGCTTGATCTTTTATCAAGTTTATTCGATGGTTACATTGACGAACAGATACTTTCCCTCAAAACAATTCTTGAGAGAAAAAAGAGTTTATTCATTGAATCGAAACTGTTAATGAGTAGGAAATCGGTAGGCTCTTCAACCGAGCTGGAACCTGCAGTGAATCCTACTTCTCTCGGGTTGCCCCGCATCGAATCCATCCGAGCAGGATTTTCAAACGATGCTCTTTCCATTGCGGGGGGGCAATTTTGGAATCTGTTTCTGCATGATTCAAACCGTGGGGGAGGTTCAACGAAAGATATTGGTGGGAATATTTCGAGATACATTTCCGATCAGGTTAATAAACTAAACCTTCTAGACGACTCACCTATACGGAACTGTGCTGGAAGCAACTTGATTCCGAGAATCAAAAGGGATTTTTTTATTGGGAGATGCAACAGTAGTTATCCCAACGTCCTGGAAAACTTCTATGCGGGCTCCGAAGATGAAACCATCTCATCTAATATCATCTCATTTATTCATCCTCAACTGTCGGATTCGTTGTCATCCAATTTATCGAAACAAACAGCAGGGGAGGTTGCTGGCCACGTACTCACGCCAATTCAATTTATTTCGTCTAATCTGCATGAATCCACAGCATTATTAACTCATTCAGATGGACTTTCCAATTCTATTTCGGATCTGAAGAGGTTACTGGCGAGTTTGAACTCATCTCCTCGTGAAACGATAGAGTCATTTCTATATTCGTGCAGTAGCACTGGAGTTTATTTGGAGAAGACGTCGATAAACTCCGATTCATCGTCGGATCGGCGACCCCAATCTCGCCCCAAAAATCTGGTATTGGATCGAGCCTATCAAGAAAATTTGTCTATTAGGTATTTCTGGGAACCGGAAGAAATGGAAACATCTTACTGGTCGCTAAGACTCCCATTATGCAGCGATGTAACATCGAGATCTCTAGCAGAATCAATTGGAAAGGAGGTTGCGCGCGAAGATACGGACCATGCGGATCAATCTATCCGTAGAGAGGCTATTCGTCCATCCCACTTTATCAATTTCAATGAATTATTAAAAGATTTGAACAGATATAAGATCTCTTGGATCTTTTGGAAAGACAATATCGGTGAAAAATGGACCTTATTTAGAGATTATATACCTTGGTTTTTTACCCCCACCTGGTGGAGATACTTCTACGATCTGATTAGAGAAACATATCCAGAAATAGTACATAAAATAAGTTATGACTCAAATCATAATTTCCCTAGAATTTATAAAAGAATTGCTGAGGATGTGGTAGATGGCGCGAAAGCCTATTTATCCCAAAGACTGCAAAGCCTAGGATTGAGATTTGACAACGATTCTATTAATACTATAGTATCCGAGATAGGTCTTCTCATTTTCGAAGAAATTCCTGATGAAGCGGAGATTTTACATTCGGGATCTCAATTTTCCAATAGGTCTATCTTCTATTACTTCATTCTTTCAGTATTAATTGTTCTTGCATTATTCAAACACCCTTTGTCTGCCGTTTCGGGTTTCAATTCCTTTCATTCATGGAAACGTTTCAATACTATTGAATATCTAACAGACCCAACGCGTGGATCCTATTTGAGAGAGGTAATGTATTCCCCTTCGACAAGCTAAATGTCAACGAGAGATCTACTAATCTATTCTTTGAATAGATTCTTGAATTATGTAAATAATATAATCTTTTTCTCCTTTGTGAAAAATGAACTTGATTCATGGATGTTTCATAAAGAAAGCTCCGATATCCTAGATAGTAAGAAAGAACTACTGACTCAACACTTAGTGACGAATAAAATTTTTCATAGGTATGTGTCGAAATTGAATTCCAATTATGATTTATTGAGCAACGAGATTTCTCATGAACCTTATCCACAAGAAAGATCTAATGTTTTGGCATACTTACTTCAATTCTGGCAAAATGATCTATTGAGTCACAAGATCCGTAAGTTGGATCCTGCGGAGAAGTGGGCCTTTTCCGCCCTCGAGAGAAATATTCTACCTTCAGTAACAACGAGACGAAGAGGCAGTCTACTAGATATGCCATGTCATGACATACCTATCTCACTCCAATCGGGATTATTACCATCTAAAGGAATTTTGCTAGTAGGACCCATAGAAACTGGCCGATCTTCCATTATTAGAGATGTAGCATTCGATTCCTACTTTCCAGTGGTGAAACTACCACTGAAAAAGCTGATATACAACCGATCCTTCTTTAATAATGTACGTGGAAATTTCATCTCGAAAGAAAGCGTACACCGATTAAATTTCGTTTTCGAAATAGCAAAAGAGATGTCTCCTTGTACACTATGGATTCAAGATATTCATGAATTGAATATTCATCGTTCGTATCATAAGCTAGAAGCTGATCCTAAATTCTTACTTTGCCAAATATTGAAAAGTATTGGTGACAGGCGCAGCAATTCCAACATCCGCAGGAATGTTGTTATCGCTACGACTCACGTACCTGCGAGGATAGATCCAGCTCCAATAGCTCCGAACCGGTTAAACTAATTAATAAATTTTCGAAAATCCAACGGGTATCAACGTCATAAAGAGTTATCAATTCTATTACGTATCAAAGGTTGCAAAATGGAGGCTAATCCGCCTCTTCCTCTTATTGAAAGTGCTGGGTCTGGAACTACGGGTTATAGTAAACGAGATTTATTCCCTCTTGCTAATGAGGCGTTATTAATAGGTACTTACAAAAGAAGTAAGATTCTATGTAGCGACGCAATTGAATTAGCTTTGCATAGACAACATTCGACTGCTAGTGATATGGGCAATGGGATAGAATGCGGTTCTGGGTGGGAAATCTTTTCCTACGAGATAGCGGAAGCTACTTCAAAGAATAGTTTGATAGATACTTATCTCACAAATACATATATTGGTCGTAACGCGTTAAAAATGCGATTTTATTATTTGTCCAACTGGTATGTGGAACCTTCAATAACCAAGTCAACATTTAGTGAATTCACTCTATTTTCGCATATCCTAGGGATACTAGCTGGATTAGTAGCTCGCGATTTGCTCCAAATGGATATGAGAAAGGAAGAAAATTTCATTGTTATCGACAAACTCGTAGAGAATGACTTGAACCTAGCTTGTGGTGTACTAGAAAACCTCTCGACTAATTTCCCACGTTCAGAAATTCGTAGAGACGGAAGTCAACGCAGTAATAGTCTTTCCTTTTCCGTTCCTATCGATAAACCCAAGTATTGTTCAGGTATAACCTCTACAAGTCGTTCTTCTAAATTTATGAGAAAGGGGGGGTTTAGCAGTCTAACCGACTTCGAGCTGCAACAGTCACCCGAACTAATAAACTCAATTCCGACGGAAGTGTCGCGTGAGATCACTTGGTCCCATAAGGCTTGGCGTCTCCGCTTCCTGCGAAGCGGGGCTTATGAATTGATGAGGGTATTATCTGAACCCAATCATTTGTATAATTTAATTCTCCTCTACCAAAATCAGAATTATATACCCCAACAAGATTTCGAATTCAATAAGATTAAGGGTGACAAAAGTAAATGGTGTGAGAAAAGCGGATATCTATTCAGTTTTGAAAAATCTGCGACTAATGTGACAGATAAATCTGTTAAAAGATTGGAAAACCGGTTGGATAATATGTTGTTACGCGAGCAATTTATCGAATTGGGAATATCCGGCGACTCATCTAATGAATATGAAACACACTGTAATCGATTCGATGAAACGACTCGACTCTTCGGGGGGCGCTTCATATGGGACCCCATGCTTCTGTTCCAGCCAGATCCTAACATTCCTCCCTCGCGTCGCAGCTTGTTGCCGACGAAAGAACTGGCGCGGAGGCTTTACACCATTTACGGTATGAGAAGGCAGCACCTTAATAAAATGTCAAATAAAAAAATTAAAAATTTCTTTCTCTATCGTGAAGATAATCCGAAATTGAAACCTGACTCACCTATTAAGCGGTGGAATAATCTCCCTTTGGATGAAGAGGAGCGAGATTTCGAATACGTCAAAGAAACTTCCTCTATGGATATACATCTGCAATATCCGCAGACATTTAGTCCCGCTCGCTTTGATTCCTACGTGGTAGCAGAAGATTTCCCAGAGCGATTTATTCGGTTTAGGCTTCTGGTTCATAGAAACAAATGGATGAGGCGAAACCGTTGCCCATTTCAGGATTTTCTTATCTATAATATGTTGCTTGAAATTTATTAATATCTATTCAATCCGTTCTGGTTTGGTGGGGCGTCACTGGATCGAGCGACGAAACAATTTTTTCACGAAAGTTCATAGAACAAATCTCAGATACCCCTCATTCTGTCTAGATCTTTAGCAATATAATTAGAAGCCAAATCAGTAAAAGGAAGGTCTATATTTTCCTTTTACTGACACAAATCATTTTATCGCAGCATCTTAAATAGTTAAGGAACTGAAGACCATTTCCTAGATGAGTCTTCTATGAGTCTTTCTGCTTAGAAAGAAGATTGAGAGAGAGCAGTAGCTTATTTCGTAGGGATTTTGCAAAACAGCTTTTTAACATCACGCTTGGAATAGACCCTCTACTTCGGAAAATTGTGGATTTACCCCCCTCCCCAGATGACTAATTGATTCGCCCATTCTAATCGCTCAATACACCGGAATTGAAGTGGGGGCCCCCCAAAACGACCTCTGAATAGGCAGGATCCTTGGGGTATTCAAGGGGGGAGGGGGTAAGGACGCACAAATAGTTTTCTCTTCAATTGTTAGAGCTGGAAATAAGCACGATAGTGAATCATTCAGTCATGGTCCAACGCAATTTGATTTGGCATATGTGGGAAATACAACTATCCAATTACTAGGAATTATTGACGTAGATTCGGACGAATCTCCCCGGGTAGGATTCGAACCTACGACCAATCGGTTAACAGCCGACCGCTCTACCGCTGAGCTACCGAGGAAAGTGGTAGGGGATTCAGCCTCATACACACTCGAAGACCTCTGTTCTTTGAGCCACTTCTAAATCTGTAATATGTTAAGCTTTGTCCGATATTTCGTGAAGTAAACTTCGCGTACACCCTAACTCCCATTATAGGAGGAGGCGGCGGCGATAGCAATCCTATTTGAATGGAAGGGTCCCCTACCCGAATCATGGGAGGGGGGGGGCAATCGGTCGAGGTTGAGATCAACCCCACAAGCCCCCCCACAATCTGTATTGATCAATCACCAATTAGTATTTTCTATTCCCCCCCCTCCAGGAAGCATAGTAGAATAGCCGCAGGATTCTCCTACCTCGTAGGAAGAAGTAATATCTTTGAGGAATAAGAGGAGCAAAAAGGAGATAGATAGAGATGGGGAAGATGAACAATAGTCGGGATAAATGGACACGAATTGGAGCTTCGTGAAACGAAAGTAGCAGTTTACGGCAAGGGCGGAATTGGGAAGTCGACAACTGATATTCCCGACACCGGCAAAACGATTCCAATTACTAATCCGAGTAGATATTGAGATATTCTGCCATTTTTACCGTGCCGCATACTCTCTCCACCAGAAAGACTTGATGCACCAGTTCCGTTGATAAACCCGTCGATTATCCATCGATCGAAATGCAAAACTAGCTTACTGATTGAGATTATACTTCGGGTGAAGTAAATGTTGTGGTAGTAATCGATATAACCCCGATTTATGGACCAGTCTCTTATAGAAAATAGAAAAGTATTCAATAAATTTTTATTTATTAATTTTCCAATAACTTTTCTATCAACAGGTTTATTAGCTTGTCCATAAACTTTAAAGGAAATTAACAATCCAATAAGAGATAAACTAAGTGAAGGGATTGAATTGGTTAACATCTCCGTCAAAATTTCAAAATGTTTATTAGCTTCGGAAAAGGAAGGAATAGAAATCAACCAGTCAAATAAAAGATCCAGACTAGTTCCCTTCCGTGTCGGGTCAACCCCTACCCCTGCCAATCCAGCAAATACGGTGGGTATCGCCAAAACAATCAGAGGCAATACCATGCAGGAATTTGATTCTTGGGGGTAAAGCAAGTTTTGCTTGGGATGACTTTTATTCCCCATCCCACAAATTGAGTCTCCTTCAGTAGGACACGCGATGACGAGGTTTCTTGTTTCTGTAACCCCGTTTCGTTCCACATCTGTTGTCGATGTAACATCACTAATTGTTTGTATGGTAAGTGATTTCGGCTGAGCCCCACCCCATGAACTAATAATATTTTCGGATGGAAAGGAAGTATTGAAACCGATGTAATTCGTTTGATTAGCGCGAAAATTTCCCTCAAAAGTGAGAAGATAGATACGAGACGTATAAAACGCAGTAAGTCCCGCTGTAGTAGAAGTTGCTAATCCGAGGTAAGGAGAGCGCAGCCGACTTTCTGTAATAATTTGATCCTTAGACCAGAAGCAGGATAGTGGGGGTATGCCGCACAAAGAAAGAGTGCCCGAGAGAAAGGTAGTTCCAGTAATTGGCATGTGTTTTCGTAAGCCACCCATGAGAAACATATTTTGACTTCTACTCGGAGAGTATCCGACCACTTTTTCCATGGAATGGATAACCGAACCAGATCCCAAAAATGATAAAGCTTTCGAATAAGCGTGTGTAATAAGATGAAACAAAGCGGGTCGAGAGGCACCTATACCCGGAGCTGGTACCATATATCCTAACTGAGACATGGTGGAGTAAGCCAAACCTCTTTTTAGATCTTTCTGGGCAAGAGCCAACGTGGCGCCTAAGAAGGTTGTTACTCCGCCCACCCAGGAAATAGTATACATCGTTGGAGGCAATATTGAAATGAGGTTGAAAATTCGAGCTATGAAGAAAATTCCGGCGGCCACCATAGTAGCTGCGTGAATAAGAGCCGATATGGGCGTAGGGCCCTCCGTAGCGTCTGGCAACCATACGTGAAGTGGAAATTGGGCGGACTTGGCAACCGGACCTAAAGAAAGTAAAAGGGCAATTGTATTACCAAAGATCGGATTGATTACGCCGTTGTTATTCAATTCAAAAAATCAATCGCACAATTCAAAAATCTCGAAGCTACCAGTTATCCAGTAGACGCCTAAAATACCCAGCAGCAACCCGAAATCCCCTATGCGATTGGTTACAAAAGCTTTTTGACAAGCATTTGCGGCACTCGATCTCGCGAACCAAAAACCTATTAACAGGTAAGAACACATTCCAACTAATTCCCAAAATACGTAAATTTGTATCATGTTGGGACTAAAAACTAACCCTAGCATTGAAGCGGTAAACAAACTTAGATAGGCATAAAATCTTACGTATCCCTAGTCGTGACACGTGTAACTATCGCTGTAAACCATCACTGAAATACCCGCAGTAGTAACTAATATAGACATAGCAAGAGTAAGCGGATCAATCAAAAAACCTATTTTCAAACGAAAATCACTTTTTGGAATCCGAGCCCATAAATACTGCTGGATGGAGTGAGTCGCGGCTTGTTGCCGAAACAGGGCAACGGAAACAAACATAGCGATGATTAATGAAAAGGTGTTGAAAGCGGCGCACAGACGACGTAGGCTTCTTGTAGCTTTTGGAAGAAAAAACAATAAGGATCCGGTTGAACGAGAAGCTACCAACGGACACAGGGGGATGAAACAAGCATATCTATTTGGGAGTTCCACGAGCGTATCAAATCCAAATTAAATTTGTTGTTTTCAACTTCTTTTTATTGGGAGTTGAAAATGGAGATATGGGAACAGTATGAAATGGAATATATGCAAACGAGATAACTAATGTTTAATCAGACAGAAAATTTTATCTGTACACCCTTCTAGTTTCATGTTGTAACAATATGTAAAAAACTTGACAATATTTAAAGAAGCCCGAGATACTTATTCAAGTTATAATAATTTGATTCCGAATAGGTTTGCAAATCACCCCCCCCCCCCCTTGTTTTTTAGTATTAGAAATAAAAAAAAAAAGTGGATAGATAAAAAGAGACAACTAGGATGAATAAATATGCAATAATTGACATCGGCGGTAAACAACTCCGAGTAGAACAGGGAAGATTTCACGATGCTCGGCACTTCGCCCCAGTTCGACCCATGTTGACGTCCAATACAAAAATATCGATAAATCGGGTCTTACTTATTCGTCACGGATCTAGCATCAATTTTGGCTATCCGTGGTTGGATGATGCAGCTGTTAAAGGCAGAATCTTACACGGTTGCTTCAGAAAAAAACTGCTGATACAAAAGATTCATTCTAAGAAGAAAACATGACGAACCCTTGGATATAGAGAAAATATGACCCGATTCGTTGTTGATTCCATCCATTTTGGTGGCAAGGACCTAAACAACAAATCTTAAATAATTTTTTATATTGAAAATTGAGTCAATAGATACTCAGATAATTTATGTAGGTAGCAGCATGGAACTTCACCGGTTTTTTATCTCCCCCCTGCTCGTGTTCACCTTTATTTAATTCTTCCTATTATATCTATTCTATTGGTACGTATCAACGTAGTTCTAAGTTAGTTGCAAAAAAATACTAGATATATGGCAGTTCCTAAAAAACGAACTTCTGGATCGAAGAAAAAGATTCGTAATCACGCATGGAAAACTGGATCTGTAGGGGTGGCGTCAAGGGCTTTTTCCCTAGCACAATCTGTCTTAACCGGTCGTTCAAGAAGTTTTTACTACACAACAGAGAAAGTGGCAGAGAAAAAAGATGACTAAGAAAGATCGGAGTACTTTTTCTCTGTCGTCGTCGAAAACTTATTTTATACATATATATATATATATATATGTGTATATGTGAAGTAAGTGGTTGGAGAAAAAAACTCCGAAACGAGGCGAGAAGTATAACACCAATTANTTTTTTTCTTCCGGAGTTTCTACCAAAGATTTTGGGAAGGCCAAGGGGTAGGTTTTCCACCTAAATCTAGATGCATTTCAGTTTGGCAAATGCTTGCCAGGAAAAGCAACAAACTTACATCACTACCTTTTCAGAAACCCAGCGACTCTATCTCCATTCGGAATAGCAGGATTCGAACCTGTGACCTCCATCACCCCAAGATGGCGCGCTACCAAACTGCGCTATATTCCGCTATAGCTATATATGTATATATACATAAAGAAATATATATATATATATATATGTCTGACGTTATATGCTAGTACTAGCACCATTTGTCAAATTGCTATTCCATTTGATTCCATTTGTTAAAATAATTTATTTCGGGAGCGAGAGAACCTTTATCTTTCTTGCCACTTCAATAGTTGGCCAGTATACCCCTATATTTCCTGCAAGTAGACGTTGACGTGCCACTCCAAACTGATATAGAATACTTTCATATATATTTATTTATATATAAATAGATTTTTTTATCTATTTTACAAGGAGCCGCTATGGTGAAACAGGTAGACACGCTGCTCTTAGGAAGCAGTGCCAGAGCATCTCGGTTCGAATCCGAGTAGCGGCATCAAAAAAAAGTTTCAACTTAGATATCCGTATCTATTAAATGGGTAAGTGGGAAATATCTACCAACATGTAGATAGATTTTTTTGTATTACTTATAATATAGATAAGTATTTCATCTGGTTCAGTATACTTTTCAAATCAATAGAAATTAGTATCTAATTTCTATTTAAATTTTCTATTTAATATTTAAATTGTCCCCCCCCCCCTTGCGTTTGTACAAAAAAAAAAGGAAAGATATTACTTCGGTAGTAATTGATTTTAATTTGATCAAATCAATTTTTATCAAACCAATTTGGAATAATTTACTGGTCCTCCTTCGTTACGACGTATACCTATCTGGAACGCGCTTCCATCCACATCTCATTTCTGATGCTTCTTTCTGCTACCCCGCCGAATCCGACCAATCTATTTTATGAATTTGATAAGTCAAATAAACTTGGCAAGAAGAGTATGACAATTGCTTTTCCCTGCACGACGGAATTTTCAGTAATCCGCTGGTTCCAAACTAGGCATCTACCACTGAGCAATCTGTACGAGTCATCGATGTTTCCTTCATGGAGCTTCTCTTTATCATACGTAATTTCAGAAGTCAGGAATCAGAATGGGTTGTCGGGTGCAATTACAGCGCCGGGTGCTATGCCGACTCACGCCTTTGCAACTCTAGGTCTCCCTGAAGAGATGCAGCAATCCACGCCTTTAGTACCTGCTTTGCAGTCTCACCGGTCGATGATGCATGTAAGTACGACGCTATTGAGTTATGCAACCCTGTCGTGCGGATCTTTGTCGGCAATATCTCCATCGAGTATTTCTTACGGCGGGGTGAACAATTACTCTGTTTTCAATTCGAAACGCAATTGCAATAAGTGTAGTACTTCACTAAACATTCGTAGCGGAACTGATGCACGGAGTTTCCCTCATCTACTACCCCCAAATTCAAGGAAATGTCAGTTACTTAATCGATTAGATAGATGGGCTTGCCAAATTATAAGCTTGGGGTTCTCGCTATTAACCATTGGTATACTTTCGGGAGCGGTGTGGGCTAATGAAGCTTGGGGATCTTATCGGAGCTGGGACCCTAAAGAAACTTGGGCGCTAGTAACTCGGTCAATACACGCAACTTACCTTCATATTAAGACAACTAACAAGTGGATGGGAGAGGGACCAGCTGCGGCAGCATCTACCGGTTTTTTCTTAGTTCGGGTTCGCTTCTTGGGAGTCAATTTGTTGGGAGTTGGGTTACATAACTATGGATGGCCAATATAAAAACAACAAAATTGAAAGTTATTAAGTCGAAGGTAAAAACGTTTAATTCACTGGCTTTTCGGTTTCACCGAGTAAACGGAAGAAAATTTGGTGGGGAAAACATTTAAAATTAAAAGAAGGGGGAACAAAAACAAACATTTAACAGATGAGTAGGAAGTAGCTGCATCTACTTGTTTGTCTGTTTTTGTTTTCCCATCCCGGTGTTTTTTTATTCGTGCTAGCGATTGCAAGCATAAACAGTTGGAAAGTGACGGACGTATCATGTATAAGTATTGCTGGTGCAGCTAGGATTGGCGAGCTTTTCTACCAAGTAAGAACCGAAAACCAAATAATTTTCCTTCGTATCGAATTATTGGTAGTAACATAATTTATCTGAGTTGGTCCCTTCCCTCACCTCATATTCGAATATGAAAACAATATTGAGAACGCCTCGCTACCCCGTAGAGGTATAATTAAATTTGGATACGAACCGATACCTAGTATTGGTAAAAAGAGACAAGTCAGGGTGAATACCTCCCTCGGACCAAAATCAATTAAATAAGGATCTGATTCATTGAACAACCTATAGCCATGAAACATTCGGCGTAACATGGATAGCAAGTAGATAGAGGCTAATACTGTACCAGTTGCCTCTAGCACTGTAATTTCCGCTTTAAATAAAAATGAGTATTGCTTGCTGGTAACAACTCCCAGGAATACCAATAATTCCGATACGAAACCACTCATTCCTGGTAATGCAAGAGATGCCAACGAAGATGCGCTAAACATGGTAAATAGTTTAGGCATCGGAGCTGCTATTCCTCCCAACTCATCAAGAAGGAGAGTATGCGTTCTGTCGTAGCAAGTACCTGCAAGGAAAAATAACGCCGCACCAATTAAGCCGTGGGAAATCATTTGCAACATGGCTCCGTTAATACCCGCGTCTGTTAAAGAACCAATTCCAATGGCTACAAAACCCATGTGAGAAATTGATGAATAGGCTATCCTTCTCTTGAGATTACGCTGACTCGTAGAAGCTAGAGAGGCATATACAACCTGAATTGCTCCGAAAAATACCAGCCATGATCCAAATAAAAGATGCGCATGAATCAGTAGCTCCAAATTGATTCGAATCAGCCCGTATCCTCCCATTTTTGATAATACTCCAGCTAGTAACATGCATGTGCTATAATGTGCCTCTCCATGAGTGTCTGGCAACCAGGTATGAAAGGGGAATATCGGCAATTTTACCGCATAGGCAATTAAAAAGCCTAAGTAGAGAGCAATTTCCAACGAGATAGGGTATGATTTACCCATCAAAACCTGGATATCGAAAGAGGGTACCCCGTTTCCATAAAAACTCGTGGTTAAGGCTGCTACTAGGAGGAAGATGGAGCCACCAGCTGTATATGAAACAAATTTCGTGGCCGAATATGGACGTCTTTTTCCGCCCCATAAGCATAGAAGCAAATAGACTGGAATTAGTTCCAGCTCCCACATGAAGAAGAAAAGCAAAATGTCGCGGGAAACAAACAACCCAATTTGACCGCTATACGTGACTAACATCGAAAAATGAAATAGCCGTGTATTACGAGTGATCGGCCAAGCCGCTAAGGTTGCCAAAGTAGTTATGAAACCCGTAAGTAAAATGAGACTCATGGAAAGTCCGTCAATACCTAATCTCCAATGGAAGTGAATGGAGTTTACCCAGTTGAACGTCTCTATTAACTGGATGGATTGGGAATCAACTTGGAAGTGGCGATGGAAGATGTAGGTAATCAGCGAGAATTCCAATATGCAAATGCCCGGGGTATACCATCGAACAATTCTGTTTCCATCGCGAGGCAGAATTGGAAGCAAAAAACTGGCAAGAATTGGAAAGAGGACAATCGTTGTTAGCCGAGGTACATTACTCATCATGAATAAAAAATAATTTTTGATACGAAGGAAACTGTGTGGGCCAACTACAACGACTCATACTCGGACTTCGCGATCTTGAAGCTTCGAGTACGAGTCATATTAATGTAATAATTAATTTTTACTGTTTCGTTAACTAACTAGTAGGCTAAACCCATACTGCGGGTGGTTTCAGCCCCTAGGTAGACGCGTACACTCAAAAAATCTGTTGGACAAGCGGATTCGCATCTTTTACAACCCACGCAATCTTCTGTTCTAGGGGCGGAGGCTATCTGATTTGCCTTGCATCCATCCCAGGGGATCATTTCCAACACATCCGTAGGACAAGCTCTTACACACTGGGTACAACCGATACACGTGTCATATATTTTTACTGAATGTGCCATTGAGTTTATTTACTCCTGTTGAATTCGTATACCAATTTTTTTAGTAAAGAGGTTGAGGTAAAACTTTCCCCCCCCCCCCTATCCCTTACGCGAATACGTATTTTTTTCACCAAGTAAAATATTTCTACTTCTTCCCAAATCTATCTGATCAGATCCCACTTCTTTTTTTTTTTTCAAAAAGTTGTCCCCTTTCTCTAAAAGAATAAGTTGACTACTTTTAAAATATGATGTAGAAGAAGGTATCGAAACAATTCAACAGATAGGGATACTTCAATTGGACAGAAAATCAATTAGATTGGTAAAATCAATTTATCTAGTTATCAATCACCATTTTAACAAATTAAACTGATCGATACGAGTAGATCTTCTATTTCGATGAAGAGAAAGGGCAATGGCTAACCCAGTGGCGGCCTCAGCAGCCGCAACGGCTATCACGAATATTGGAAATATCTCTCCCCCCGCTTGCTTATTGTTAAAAAAATTTGAAAATGTAATAAAATTTAAATTAATCGCATTAAAAATTGACTCAAGACTCGTCAGTGCCCTAACCATATTTCTACTCGTAGTTAAACCGATAAATCCGACACGCAAAAGGTAAGCACCTAAAATTAGTCCGTGTTCAAACATGATTTATTAAAGCCCTCCTCAAGGATGAATGTTGGTAAGTCAATTTTCGCCGCAACTTCTTTCTCTTATTTTTATTCGAGTAAGTTAGCATTAATCAGAAAAATGAAGAATTATTACGAGATGACGGAAAATGTGATTTTTCTTCGTCAGTTGTAGTTGTGTCTTCGTCACGCGCTGGGTTAATTGCTCCCACCAAAGCAACTAAAAGAAGTATCGAAAGAAGTTCGAACGGGACTAGAAAATCACCCAACAACTTATACCCAAGTTGGTGGACGTCAATCCTGGGTGTGTTTGACGAAAGAATCTCCGATTGATTGATGAAACTTATACCAAACCATTTTGTATTATGAATCGTATTAACCAATATCAAAAAGAGGGCTGCACAAGTTCCTGAAACGGCGAAGTACCCCACGCCTCGAGTGCCAGAGTCGGATTGCGTCGGTTTGTCAGTAACCATTACAGCAGACACAATTAACACATTTATAGCTCCTACATAAACAAGCGGTTGTGCGGCAGCTACAAAATCAGCATTCGATACGAAGTATGATAAGGATATACGGGTGAAAACCGACCCCGAGGAAAAAGCAGAATGAGCCACATTAGCAAGTGATACTGTGCCCAAACTTCCTAGCAAAATACCCGATTCTATTAGTGACAAAATAAATTCGTGAATTAATTCAGATAGATTCGTTGGACACAACTACTTTGATATTTTATGAAATTTCCACTTCTACTTCGTACTCGTTCTTTTTGTTTTTTATTTATAGTTACAAATAACCAAATCAATCAATTGACCTTCTAAGAATATCCAATTAATTTACAGGTTACCTGTTAGGTATTAAGTTTTTCACCCTCAAAGCTTTTGGATAAATAATTTAATGAAGTCGAAACCACTTGAATTGAAACATCTTGAGATGTGGAGAGAGGTAGACGCCCCAAAGCCGTTTGATCGTGATTTAGTTCATGACGATCGTAACTGGAAAGTTCATACTCTTCAGTCATTGACAGGCAATTGGTCGGGCAGTATTCGACACAGTTTCCGCAGAAGATGCAAACCCCAAAATCGATGCTGTAGCTCTTCAATCGTTTTTTCTTGATGTCCCTCATCAAGATCCAATCTACGACTGGCAGATTGATCGGACATACCCGGACACATACTTCACAAGCAATACATTTGTCGAATTCAAAATGGATGCGTCCACGAAATCGTTCGGATGATAAAATTTTTTCATACGGATATTGGACGGTTATGGGTGAACGATTCGAATGATCTAAAGTAACCGCGGAGCCTTGACCTATGTATTTCGCGGCTTCTACGGCTTGTTGCCCGTAACTTCGAAATTCAATTAGTGTGGAAAACATAGAGTAGATGAACCCAACTTGCTACTTATTTTTAGTACAGATAAATTTATATGTACGGGAGAAGAAACAGACAGCATATTTGTTTCTCTTCTTTTTTATTGGATTAAACAGATTTGACTTGAACCGAAACTGAAATAAAGGGGGTTAGCTTATTAGCAGAAGTTCAAACGAGGCTGTCAGCAACAAATTTCCTGAAGCAATAGGCAAAAGAAATTTCCATCCGAGATCTAGTAATTGATCTATTCTTACTCTAGGTAAAGTCCATCTTGTTAAGATGGAGATAAATATAAATAAAAAAGATTTTGATAGTGTAGTGATGATGCCCACCGCTGGCCCCAATACGTCGAAGGACTCGCTGCTAGAATTTGAAAGTGGAGAATATCGTCCAAGATTTTCAAAGAAAGGAATTGAGGAATCCCATCCACCCAGATATAAAATTGTTACAAATAGCGGGGAAGCCAATAGATTTGAATGGGAACCAACATAGGATAGACCAAATTTTATTCCTGAATATTCAGTTTGGTAACCTGCTACCAGTTCTTCCTCCGCTTCCGGCAGATCGAATGGCAGCCTCTCACATTCCGCTAATGACGAAATAAGAAATGCTACGAACCCTATGGGCTGACGCCACAGATTCCATCCAAAAAAACCATACTTGGATTGTGTTTTCACTATATCAACCGTACTCAAGCTACCAGATAAGAGTAGTCGGCGGCGACTTCCGCCTCTAATTCAAAACCGTACATGAAAATAGAGTTTCATACGGCTCCTCATCAATTACATAGAGAGGGATTAATAACGCGTAGTCGGCTGGGATAAAAATCACCAACTCAGATTAATGGGATTCCGTCTGCCACGACGAGGCAGTTGCTTCCGAATCTATCTCAACCTCATTTATTTTCTTTCTGTAAATTACGACCTGTTGCAAAACTTCTCAAACTCGACATATATCTTTGTCACCTCTACATAGAGAGAAAAATGAGATTAATTTTAGTTCCATCTGAAGATAAAAATAAAAATCAGATCGACTAGTTCGGCAATGTGCTTGTTGCAGCAAGCTCCAGGCTAAAGCTGGAGAAAGTTCATACTTGATTTTTTGATCACCAAAACTGTCATGGGGGTTACTTCGTTCCAAACGGTTATCATCGCAGTGAACAGGACTATACTCGAGACTGAAATCTTTTGGATGCACTACTCAGTCGTCCCTACCAAGACTGAGTCTATCTCATGTGCGGAAACACTAGGAGAAGCAGATAAAAATTGTCAAATTTCAACTTTTTATATATCTTAGTGCTCTGGTTGCCCCTCCTTATTATTATAACCCCCTCTGCTTAACAAATCTCTTGCGCATATTGGTGTTTCTTACTGCTCACTTTGATCTAATCCTGGGGAAAAGCGGAAAACGAATACCCGTTCCCGCGTCAAGCCTGGGTGGACCCTGGACCTGGGGTAAAGCGGTGTTCAATTTACCGCTCGGATATGCTTCTACGCCCGTACATGGGGTGTGGGGTTTGAACCCGTAACTGCGAAAACGCCGTTTGATCTCACCCAAATAACTATTTGGTCCATTGCTTAACAACATTTTTACAATACTTACTAATAGCTAGTAGGTTTTCATTTATTACTAATGCTTAGCGAATCGCACGTAGGGATGCAGGTGATATACACAAGGCCAGGGGTATTTCGTAACTGATAGATTGGGCGGCAGCCCTGAGACCACCTAAGAAAGAGTATTTGTTATTTGAAGCGTACCCCGCAATAAGAAGACCCAAAGGTACGATGCTTGAGATAGCGATCCGGAAAAAAGCACCTATACCCAGATCAGATAAAACGATATTTTGGCCAAAGGGTATTACCAAATAACTTACTAAGACTGGTGTGACTACAACGACTGGCCCAGTGATAAGTAACCAAGCATCACTTTTGGATGGAATGATGTCTTCCTTCAGTAGAAGTTTGATTCCATCTGCCAGCGATTGAGTAATTCCCAGCGGACCCGCATATTCCGGTCCAGTACGTTGCTGTACCCCCGCAGACACCTTTCGCTCGAGCCACACGATTACCGGTACTCCTGTCGTAACTCCCGTAACTAAAATGAGGGTAGAAACTAGAATCCAAATTGATTCAAGGGAAGTTGTTGGAAATTCCAACTCATTAAGTAATTGAACTAATTGTTTTCTGTAAATTTCAATATGAGTTACCATTTTGGCGATCAACCTCTCCCATAATTATGTCTATACTACCCAATATCGTCGTAATATCTGCAAGCTTCATTCCTTTTATCAATTGAGGAAGAATCTGCAAATTTATAAAACCAGGCGGACGAATCTTCCATCTCCAAGGAAAAACACCGTCATCTCCAACCAAAAAAATTCCTAATTCTCCCTTGGGAGCTTCTACCCTTACGTAATGCTCCTGTTTAGGCAACCTAAAAGTGGGAGAAGATTTCTTGCCAACGAACTGGTAATTGAAACCACCCCAGTCTATTTCTTTTGCTTGTTGGACGAGACGTCGACCTTCCAAATTTTCATATGGACCTCCTGGAAGAAGTTTCAGCGCCTGTTGAATGATATTTATTGATTCCTTCATTTCGTCAATTCGCACCAAATAACGAGCTAAGGAGTCTCCCTCTTCTCGCCACTTAACCTGCCAATCCAGGTTGTCGTAGCATTCGTAGTGGTCGACTTTGCGAAGATCCCATTGAACTCCCGAGGCCCGTAATACAGGTCCAGATAAACCCCAACTGATAGCGTCTCGTCTGCTGGTGAAACCTACCCCCGTTACCCGTTTTAAAAAAATAGGATTCCTTGTAATTAGCCGCTCATATTCACGAATTTTTGGAAGGCAATAATGGCAGAAGTCTAAACACTTGTCTACCCATCCATAAGGCGGATCGGCGGCAACTCCCCCGATGCGAAAGTAGTTATGCATCATTCGCATACCGGTAACAGCCTCGAACAAGTCATAAATCATCTCTCTTTCTCGAAATATGTAAAAAAATGGAGTTTGTGCACCAATATCTGCCAGGAACGGCCCAAGCCATAACAAATGCGAAGCTATTCGGCTCAATTCAAGCATGATTACGCGTATATAGCTAGCTCTTCCAGGTATTTGAATATTTGCCAGTTTTTCTGGCGCATTGACCGTTACTGCTTCGGTAAACGTAGTGGCTAAATAATCCCATCTCGTTACATACGGGAGGTATTGCAAAATTGTCCTGTTCTCGGCAATTTTCTCCATCCCTCGATGCAGATATCCCAAGATTGGTTCGCAATCAACAACATTTTCGCCATCTAAGGTAATGACAAGCCGAAGAACACCATGCATAGATGGATGATGAGGGCCCATGCTTACTGCAACTGGATCCAATTCTTTAAGATGCATATCCGTGAATTACTTCCTTTCCAGTAAATGTCACAAGATCTAGCTTCGCCAGAAAAAGCCGCGCCAACTACGACACGTGGAAAAATCAAACCTCTGCTCAATTTCTAACGCCCCCTCAAACCCCGAATACCCAAATTTTTTACAATTTTGGTGTATAGAGCTGTATTCCTATCCGATAAATAAATTAAAAGACGCCTACGTCTGCCGAGTAACTTCCGCAACCCTCTTTGGGATGAGTAGTCTTCGGAGTGTGATTCCAGGTGGGAGGTAAGCTTTGAAATCTGATGAGTCAAATAATAAATTTGAGAAGCGGTGAACCCAGTATCTCTGTTCCCGCCGATTAGCTGCGCGTCAATAGATTTATACTTATCCATAGTAATAATAATAATTACGATTGCTTGCTCCATCTCAAATCGATTATAAGCTATTTAGTCAGCAGTTGCAGCAATAGCGCCTTGGATGAAGACGAAGTCCGATTTTTTTAGGTTTCATGCACTGCCGCATCAAGTAGGTGTAGATATCTATGTCTCATTTATATATATTATGTAATTAATTGGAAATACCGAAACGAAGGTATTTCCAATTAATTACACATCTGTTAAAACCTTTGTTTTGTGCCTGATATTCTTTGCTCTTGTCAATTCCGAATAATAGGATACATCCGAATTTTAAGTATCGTGAATCGGCCACCACTAATAATGTTGAAGCAGAATCTACCGGTGCAGGCTAATTCCTCTAGACGGTGGCTGGGCCACATAAATCGCTTAACTTTTTGAACTTCTCCTAGCTCCGACGGCTCAGATTCTTTGCTACTGCGGGTCCGTTCAACTTTCGATGTGGAATCAAAGTAGTCCGCTCCCGGTTTTGTAGACCTCGACGTTAGGAAAGATCGGAGGAATCGGAATTCCCGTCGACGTCGCGGAAGCAGAAGATCTCCAACGTTATAAATGTGAGACCTTTTTTTGTTTACTTCTGTGGCTATAAGTAATAGTTTGGAGATGTAAGTATCACTATATATTTTTCTGTGTAGTCGTTTCTTGACTCTGCTTCTCAATCTAGACTTGAATTTTAACAAGGGATTAATTATTTTGTATACCAAATTTTGGTCGTCAAATAATATTGGTAAACGATGAGCCGAAAGAGTAGACAAGTCGTGGAAAAGACCAAGTTTCGTTGTTGCATTAAAATACAGGTCTAATAATTCCGAATCTACACCGGTATTCACACAAAGTGTAACGAGATCGCGGTCATCTCCTAGCATTCTTGCGAGAGCTGTTAGACTTCTCAAATTTTCCAGTTTCACCTCGGACTTCCATTTCCACCGAAACAGGTAGTCTGCATCTTCTCTTTCATCTAACATTATTTCGTACAGTTCATCGGATACTTTTTGGAATCTGCGACTTATATCTAGTACGATGCCATATATAGCATTATCCTTCAAAATGGGATCTCTTGACCTCTTTATTTTCTTTCTAAAAAGGCCTCTTGCTCTTGCAGAATCTGCAACTAGCCACGGCATCAAATCAAACTTAGAGTTGAATTTGATCTCTGAATCGGAAGTGCGGAAGTCAGATAATCCATTCATCCCCCTCCTCTTTACTTTAGTCATTCTCGAAATACGATTTTCGCGGCAAAACCTCTGTGCGGCAGCATCTTGACGGATGGAAAATTTCTCTACATCCCCACTTCGTACAAAATCAATGAGACCTCGTAATAGATATCCGCGTTTGCGGAGTCTACTGAGATTCCTAATTCGGTCCCTAAGCAATGGTTTTTTGGCATATATTGAATAGTTGTGTAACTCACTTCCAAGGACGTGACATTCTCGCTCATTTGCGGTTTTTTTTTCGATATCACTGAGTTCGTTCAAGCAGTCGGAACTAATTCTCCATCTGTAGGGTGCTACGCCGCGCCACAGTGTTAGTGGCAAGTTGTATTCATAAAAACAATCTAACCATTTATTCCAATTACTGGCGTCTAGATCGCATAACTTTTCCAAAAATCCACATTCTTCTATGTACTTCAAAACCTGTTCATTGAAAAATCCCTTTGCTATTTTACTAGTCGCCTCATCAAACGAGGTATCTGTGCAATTACTTATTTCGCTCGAGCTTGAAATAGTCGAGTCGTACCCAATGGAAAGCCTGGAGGAATCTACCGAATAAGCCAAAGATTGTTCAGACTGGTAAGGGGTTAATTTACCATTTTGGCCCTCTCCGTTTCCAACCTCTTGCTCACGATTGCCCCTGCTACCGGCCACCAATAAATTCAGGTTTAAGTTTTTCTCCACGCCGAGATCCCAAATACCGTTACAAAGATAAGCTTGAGTTAACCATTGAGTTTTGCCAAACCGTGACAATCTATTTTTTGATCTGGAGATAACTAAATCTGTTTCCTCAGCAGTAGTATTAATTACTTTGATTAGTTGCGTGTGCAACACGACAAGTTCGTTGAAGTAATAACAGAAAGCCCTGCTAACTTTCAGGTACGATATTGATGTAACCAAAAGGGATTTCTCGATTGTTTCTAAAATGAGTATATATAACTTTAAGGTTATTTCCTTGAAACCTGTTAATTCTTCCTCGTCGAATTTTATAAAATTGGCGAGGTCTGTATCCTTCAACCTGTAATCTGAAGTTAATTCATCAACTTGGGTTGTTTCAGTATCCGGTTGATCTAGATTAACCCCCCGGTTTAACGGATTTGATAATCCGATTCCGTAATTATGTGCTACAGGTTGTTTATTAGTTGGTTTTTGAATAACTAATTGCTTACCAATATTACTAGCTAGTTGCACTTCCTCGCCGACATCAATGGATCTCTCCCTTTTTTTATCATAAAAACTTAAATTTGAATCTACTATTTCATTTGTATCATCATTAGGTACAGGCCTTACCCGAGTGTTATAGGTTAAGACGGAGTTAGCTGATACTCCCCTGGCCTTGAAAAACAGGTTGAACTCCTTCAATAAAATTAGACTTGGTTTCAACAATTTACCCAAATTGAATTTGGAATCGAGAAAACGGTAGGCTTGCTTGGTTCCCAGTGAAAATCCTTCCCTGCAGGTTCGAATTAGTTCCTTTATCACAGGCCTCCAGAATGAAGGTTGCTTTTGGATACTTCCAAAAGGCATATCTGTCTGATATCCTAAAGCAGTTAAATAGGTGAATCTAGGCCTTTTTCGTTTCAGCCTCCTTTTGTTTCTCAATTTTTGCCCCCCAATAGAATCAGCTTGCATATATTTCTTCCGGGGAGTCAGTCGTTTTCTACTCCCACTGGGGTGCCAGGGCTTCAGTCGAAACGGATATACAATTTTTATTTGTATACCTTCTCTCAACCAGCGGGGGGGAAGTTGATCTTGCGAGAATTCCTCACCGTCAAACGTGCAGTTAATATGAATTTCTTTTTTCCATTTTGTCCAGTCTTTATTCCATTCGGAATTTTGCCCAAGCAATAAACGGCCAACGGTTTTAGAAGCTATAAGTGCAGGTAGCTTTATAAACTTCCGAAATCGCGATTGAAAAACCAGCATGTAGCCTCTTCCGTTATGAATGGGACCTATGTCTGATCTAGCCGCTACAACTGAACGAGCAAGTTTCGACTGACTTGAAGTTTTCCTCGTCGACGAGGAAGTAGTTAATTGCTGCCCAAATTGATAATCTGTGATCTTTCTCGAGCCGGTAGACGATTTTTCGGTCTTCGAAACCGTTAACTGCTCAACGGGTAATTGATATAAAATTGGTACTTCCGTTAATCTAAGGAAAAAAGCTGAACGCACTTTTTCCTGAAGTGTCTTCCAGAGCAATGTCTTTCTTCTCCTGGACCGCATGGACCCCTTCAAGAATTTTCGACGGAAGTCAGATATCCTTGCATATCGTTTCACTAATTTCGTTGATCTGGGTTTTCCCTTTGCGAAGGTAAAGCCAACATTCCGTAGTTTTCTGTGACGGATATCGCCGTCTGCTCCCGGAAAATCAAACTCAGCATCGAAATATAGTTCGTTATTTCGAGCTAGATTTGCACTCAGATCATCAATTTTGTGGAGCGTGCGCAGCCCTTTCTTTGGGTTTAGAGGGCGTTTCCGGCTACTTACCAAAAAACTATTTGATAAAAAAATTCGGTCGAATTTGTAGCAATTCTCTTCTTGTTTTATATAAGTCAGAAATAATGCTCGATCCTCGGGATCCAGGTTCATTATTTCTTCCCAAGTGACAACGGGCCCGGACGGAGATTTTATCTTCCTGAGAATTTTTTGTACGTCATAATCGTATAAAACTCGGTTTTTGAACATAAATTGGAACATCCGTCGAGCTTTTGCTGGCAAAATTTCCCACGGTAGAGGATTCTTGCCTCCCCGCCTCAATCTCCCATTATTTGAAGAAATCCAATCCTCGATGGAATTATTTTTAGTTGCAACGGCATCTCTCCCCCTTCTAATTTTTTTCCTTGTGTCTAATTCAGTCCAATTCCATTGGGTCAAACTCAACTCATCTCCTGTTAAAAATGTTTGTGGGACCGGAATCCGCATACGTAAATTACTAATGAAAGGGTCGTAGACGTGGGGTACTCTTCTCCCATTCCCATCTATCAATCGAATTTTTCTTTCCATCGCTTTCGAGAAGAGAGAACCGGTATCCAATAATTTGACTCGATCTATTAATTCTTTTTCAAAGATTTTATTTCTTACCAGTTTTCGTAAGATCCAGCCTCGGTATGAGGAATAGGCCCCCGCAAATTTACGGGACCCAATTAGAGATTTCTCCAATTATTTCTCAAAAATTGACAAACTGGGCAACACCGCAATGCATAATCTCCGCTTCCCATCAGTTAAACAATTCTTGAAAAAATATGTAGATGTTTTTCCCCTGTAAAAGCTGCTATTGATATTGGATCGGCTATTTTTGATGAATCGATTACCTCGATTCCCTCTTGAGGGATCGAAAAAAGAGGTAGGCCGCGGCTTGAAAAACCACCACAAAAAATCCGGGTACTCCGCAATTTCCCAAAAAGACATTTCTTTACCATGGGATTCATTCATGAACTTTGTGGTCCAAAAAGACACCGGAGCTCTACCCAGATAAACCAACGCGTTTACCGCAAAAACAATACTAAAAGTTGTATAGATAGCACGTTTTACCAATAAATATATTATTGGTGAATCTTTTTTCACGCGGATCAGAAGTAATTTGGACAAGTAGCTAAACGCTATGTGACCAGTTAACCAACCTAAGAAACTAGTTGCTACAAATATAGAATTACCGCTATAACGAAAGAAAAACTGGTGGGTTAGTCTTGTGAACACGGGATTCGGTAGTAGAATGGGATTCAAAATTTGAAACAAAAAACTATTGAAAAATAAAATTACTACTCGCGAATCGCGCAACGAGGTGACGGGACGCAAAATCTGATAACTTGGCAAGTCGTTAATTGTCAGGCAAAATACAACCATGTAAGGTATTACAACGATGGTTAGTAGATGTGGCTTTGATAACAATATATATATTGGTGAACAATATATGGATGTCATAGTTGCTAGTTGCGCCAGCGTCAAACCACTCAAAGACGCGAGACCGCCGATATTTCCCCCCAAGAGAAAAGATCTCATACATAAGATTTGGGAAGGTCCAACAGGTAGTGTCGCAAGTAAACCGTAATATAGGCCAAATAATATATAAGGACTCATCGATTTTAGCCCAGTTAGTAGCAAAATATTCAATATATTTGTATTCGTTGTAGTATTTTTGATGTACAGAATTGTTGTCCCACCCGTTTTCGTCTCTTCGCAATTTTCCCTCTTCATTTAGACGCCTCAGGCGGTATTCCCCATCTCGATATCCACTCCCCCGATGTTCGTATCGATACCATATACATTATACACGCAAATGTGAAATAATACAAATGATTTTGGAAAATCAATTACGAATTTGGACCGTAAACTTCACCAGAGAGGTTGGTATTCATTTTATTAATCATAAAGTAGGAAAAAACTAATGAAATGAACAGGTTTTTTTGTTAGGAACTTATCTATCTATCTATATCTATCTATAAATATAGATAGATATAGATAACTCTCCATAATGATTAATTGCTACTTCCTAACAATTATTTTTTTCCTCTCTTTTTTGCCTATTTCCCTTTCCGATAGCAGTTTAGTTAGACATCTACTGTCTGTCTCGATAGGCTGCCGCAGCCTAAAATAGAGTCACTTCTACGTCGCAATGGACGAGTAACTAGCTCGAGAGCATCTCGAGCGTTAACAAATCCATGAATTTGTGCAAATGTGAATTCGACCGACCATTTGGTATCTATATCTCTAGCCTCTAAGGGATTGGCGTGGGCCATTCCAGTAATTGCCAGGTCAGGTTGTAGCTCATGCATACGCTGCACCTGGCTATAGTTGTCGGGTTTTTCAACAATTCGGGGCATGGGCTTCTTCATCTTCTCACAAGTATGTCGCAAAAGCAACAGCTCAGCAGCTTGATATCGTCTATCCATGTAGGGAATACCTACTTCGTAAACAACCATTCCGCATCGAATTAAAAATCTTGCTAGAGAAATTTCCAACAGATTATCTCCCATGAAAAAGACGGATTTACCTGTTATTATCTCAAGGTAATCACTAAGATTTTTCCATATTTGATTCTCCCTTTCTTCCAGGCCATCTGGTTTTACATCAAATACTAGACAAATTTTTTCAATCCAAGCGCGTGTTCCATCGGGACCGATGGGAAAAGGCGCCCCCACCAACTGGCATTTCCTCCGACGCATCGGTGTTGTCGCCGTTCGGCTCAAGAAAGGGTTCACCCCGCATACGTAGACGCCTTCGCCCAAAGCGGGAAGTTCGGTGTATTTCTGCGAGGGCAGCCAACCCGATACAGAAACAGACTGACGCCTTGATTCCAAATTCAATTGAGAAGCTACACTCGAAGGCAGAGATCCAAAAAGTACTAAATTACATCTATTTGACTTACCCTTTTTGTGAGAAAATTTATTGTTTGGGGCAACGTCAATTACAATATGCTTAGCCCCGTCTTTTTCATGTTGGTTCGCGGTACGATGATTATACTCCGGACATCGATGTGTCATAGCAGCCAATACAGTATCTTCCCCCTGAGTGAAAGCGTGGTCCAACCCGTTTGCCCGTGCGACCACAATTGGTATTCCAAGCTGCTTCTCCAGTTTGGGTGCTATGCCCTCCAAATCCATTTTTATTATCTCTGTCGTACAGGTGCCAATCCAGATAATAACACTGGGGTTCCTATCGCTTCTCACCCGTACGCAAATTCTCTCTAATTCCTTTTGATCATTCAACTGGGCTGAAATGTCTCCCTCTTCCGATTCCGCCATTGCGTAACGAGGTTCTGCAAAAATCATGACTCCAAGAGCATTTTGCAAAAAGTAACCACGAGTTTTCGTACCTACTACTAGGAAAAAACTGTCTTCAATCTTTTGATATAGCCAAGCTACGCAACTAATAGGGCAGAAAGTGTGATAATTACCAGTTTCGCACTCAAAAGTGGGAATCTCAAGAGTCTTCATGAACTTGCTTCCTTGGGGAGGTGTAGATGTATGTATTTATATGTATACGCGGAGACGCGGCTTCTTTGGTGTCAAATAATCGTGAAACCAAGTGGGGTATCTTGTTGACCATGCAGGGTATCTTGCTGATCATTTCGAGTTTTTAGTTTCTTTTCCAAGTTGGGATTTAGGTAAAAGTCGGAAAGTAAACTAAACAGTTCCCTATCTGGAATTTCCCTTGGTACGACTCCCTCCGGCTTAGATAGAGTTTAATCCGCTATATTCAAATGGAAATCACAAACAAAATTCAGATTTGGTTGGCATTCAGCCATTTCAAATAAAGTTTTCCCCTTTACTCTAGAAACACGAATATCTTCGACTAGAGGTAACACCTCGAGTACGGGCATGGGGCAAGCTTCTACATATTTATCAATTAAGTCTCTTTCAGATGTTCGGTTTCCTACCAAACCGGCTAGCCGCGGGGGGTGAGTATGCGCCTTTTCTCTAACCGAAGCGGCAATGCGATTTGCTGCGAAAAGGGCGTCAAAACCATTATCCGTTATAATAATACAGTAATCCGCATAATTAAGCGGAGCAGCAAAACCCCCGCAAACTACGTCTCCCAAAACGTCAAATGAAGTAATGTCGTATTCGTAAAAGGCGTTTGATTCTTTCAATGGCTTCACCGTTTCTCCCACGACATATCCCCCGCAGCCCGCCCCTGCGGGGGGTCCGCCGGCTTCGACGCGGTCTACCCCACCATAACCCTTATGGATTACATCTTCCGGCCACACATCTTCGTAGTGATAATCTTTCAATTGTGGGGTGTCTATAATTGTAGGTATCAAGAATCCTGTTAGAGTGAACGTACTATCATGCTTGGGATCGCACCCGATTTGCGGTATCCGTTTTCCCCGTCTAGCTAAAGCTATCGATATGTTGCAGCTAGTTGTCGACTTCCCAATTCCGCCCTTGCCGTAAACTGCTACTTTCGTTTCACGAAGCTCCAATTCGTGTCCATTTATCCCGACTATTGTTCATCTTCCCCATCTCTATCTATCTCCTTTTTGCTCCTCTTATTCCTCAAAGATATTACTTCTTCCTACGAGGTAGGAGAATCCTGCGGCTATTCTACTATGCTTCCTGGAGGGGGGGGAATAGAAAATACTAATTGGTGATTGATCAATACAGATTGTGGGGGGGCTTGTGGGGTTGATCTCAACCTCGACCGATTGCCCCCCCCCTCCCATGATTCGGGTAGGGGACCCTTCCATTCAAATAGGATTGCTATCGCCGCCGCCTCCTCCTATAATGGGAGTTAGGGTGTACGCGAAGTTTACTTCACGAAATATCGGACAAAGCTTAACATATTACAGATTTAGAAGTGGCTCAAAGAACAGAGGTCTTCGAGTGTGTATGAGGCTGAATCCCCTACCACTTTCCTCGGTAGCTCAGCGGTAGAGCGGTCGGCTGTTAACCGATTGGTCGTAGGTTCGAATCCTACCCGGGGAGATTCGTCCGAATCTACGTCAATAATTCCTAGTAATTGGATAGTTGTATTTCCCACATATGCCAAATCAAATTGCGTTGGACCATGACTGAATGATTCACTATCGTGCTTATTTCCAGCTCTAACAATTGAAGAGAAAACTATTTGTGCGTCCTTACCCCCTCCCCCCTTGAATACCCCAAGGATCCTGCCTATTCAGAGGTCGTTTTGGGGGGCCCCCACTTCAATTCCGGTGTATTGAGCGATTAGAATGGGCGAATCAATTAGTCATCTGGGGAGGGGGGTAAATCCACAATTTTCCGAAGTAGAGGGTCTATTCCAAGCGTGATGTTAAAAAGCTGTTTTGCAAAATCCCTACGAAATAAGCTACTGCTCTCTCTCAATCTTCTTTCTAAGCAGAAAGACTCATAGAAGACTCATCTAGGAAATGGTCTTCAGTTCCTTAACTATTTAAGATGCTGCGATAAAATGATTTGTGTCAGTAAAAGGAAAATATAGACCTTCCTTTTACTGATTTGGCTTCTAATTATATTGCTAAAGATCTAGACAGAATGAGGGGTATCTGAGATTTGTTCTATGAACTTTCGTGAAAAAATTGTTTCGTCGCTCGATCCAGTGACGCCCCACCAAACCAGAACGGATTGAATAGATATTAATAAATTTCAAGCAACATATTATAGATAAGAAAATCCTGAAATGGGCAACGGTTTCGCCTCATCCATTTGTTTCTATGAACCAGAAGCCTAAACCGAATAAATCGCTCTGGGAAATCTTCTGCTACCACGTAGGAATCAAAGCGAGCGGGACTAAATGTCTGCGGATATTGCAGATGTATATCCATAGAGGAAGTTTCTTTGACGTATTCGAAATCTCGCTCCTCTTCATCCAAAGGGAGATTATTCCACCGCTTAATAGGTGAGTCAGGTTTCAATTTCGGATTATCTTCACGATAGAGAAAGAAATTTTTAATTTTTTTATTTGACATTTTATTAAGGTGCTGCCTTCTCATACCGTAAATGGTGTAAAGCCTCCGCGCCAGTTCTTTCGTCGGCAACAAGCTGCGACGCGAGGGAGGAATGTTAGGATCTGGCTGGAACAGAAGCATGGGGTCCCATATGAAGCGCCCCCCGAAGAGTCGAGTCGTTTCATCGAATCGATTACAGTGTGTTTCATATTCATTAGATGAGTCGCCGGATATTCCCAATTCGATAAATTGCTCGCGTAACAACATATTATCCAACCGGTTTTCCAATCTTTTAACAGATTTATCTGTCACATTAGTCGCAGATTTTTCAAAACTGAATAGATATCCGCTTTTCTCACACCATTTACTTTTGTCACCCTTAATCTTATTGAATTCGAAATCTTGTTGGGGTATATAATTCTGATTTTGGTAGAGGAGAATTAAATTATACAAATGATTGGGTTCAGATAATACCCTCATCAATTCATAAGCCCCGCTTCGCAGGAAGCGGAGACGCCAAGCCTTATGGGACCAAGTGATCTCACGCGACACTTCCGTCGGAATTGAGTTTATTAGTTCGGGTGACTGTTGCAGCTCGAAGTCGGTTAGACTGCTAAACCCCCCCTTTCTCATAAATTTAGAAGAACGACTTGTAGAGGTTATACCTGAACAATACTTGGGTTTATCGATAGGAACGGAAAAGGAAAGACTATTACTGCGTTGACTTCCGTCTCTACGAATTTCTGAACGTGGGAAATTAGTCGAGAGGTTTTCTAGTACACCACAAGCTAGGTTCAAGTCATTCTCTACGAGTTTGTCGATAACAATGAAATTTTCTTCCTTTCTCATATCCATTTGGAGCAAATCGCGAGCTACTAATCCAGCTAGTATCCCTAGGATATGCGAAAATAGAGTGAATTCACTAAATGTTGACTTGGTTATTGAAGGTTCCACATACCAGTTGGACAAATAATAAAATCGCATTTTTAACGCGTTACGACCAATATATGTATTTGTGAGATAAGTATCTATCAAACTATTCTTTGAAGTAGCTTCCGCTATCTCGTAGGAAAAGATTTCCCACCCAGAACCGCATTCTATCCCATTGCCCATATCACTAGCAGTCGAATGTTGTCTATGCAAAGCTAATTCAATTGCGTCGCTACATAGAATCTTACTTCTTTTGTAAGTACCTATTAATAACGCCTCATTAGCAAGAGGGAATAAATCTCGTTTACTATAACCCGTAGTTCCAGACCCAGCACTTTCAATAAGAGGAAGAGGCGGATTAGCCTCCATTTTGCAACCTTTGATACGTAATAGAATTGATAACTCTTTATGACGTTGATACCCGTTGGATTTTCGAAAATTTATTAATTAGTTTAACCGGTTCGGAGCTATTGGAGCTGGATCTATCCTCGCAGGTACGTGAGTCGTAGCGATAACAACATTCCTGCGGATGTTGGAATTGCTGCGCCTGTCACCAATACTTTTCAATATTTGGCAAAGTAAGAATTTAGGATCAGCTTCTAGCTTATGATACGAACGATGAATATTCAATTCATGAATATCTTGAATCCATAGTGTACAAGGAGACATCTCTTTTGCTATTTCGAAAACGAAATTTAATCGGTGTACGCTTTCTTTCGAGATGAAATTTCCACGTACATTATTAAAGAAGGATCGGTTGTATATCAGCTTTTTCAGTGGTAGTTTCACCACTGGAAAGTAGGAATCGAATGCTACATCTCTAATAATGGAAGATCGGCCAGTTTCTATGGGTCCTACTAGCAAAATTCCTTTAGATGGTAATAATCCCGATTGGAGTGAGATAGGTATGTCATGACATGGCATATCTAGTAGACTGCCTCTTCGTCTCGTTGTTACTGAAGGTAGAATATTTCTCTCGAGGGCGGAAAAGGCCCACTTCTCCGCAGGATCCAACTTACGGATCTTGTGACTCAATAGATCATTTTGCCAGAATTGAAGTAAGTATGCCAAAACATTAGATCTTTCTTGTGGATAAGGTTCATGAGAAATCTCGTTGCTCAATAAATCATAATTGGAATTCAATTTCGACACATACCTATGAAAAATTTTATTCGTCACTAAGTGTTGAGTCAGTAGTTCTTTCTTACTATCTAGGATATCGGAGCTTTCTTTATGAAACATCCATGAATCAAGTTCATTTTTCACAAAGGAGAAAAAGATTATATTATTTACATAATTCAAGAATCTATTCAAAGAATAGATTAGTAGATCTCTCGTTGACATTTAGCTTGTCGAAGGGGAATACATTACCTCTCTCAAATAGGATCCACGCGTTGGGTCTGTTAGATATTCAATAGTATTGAAACGTTTCCATGAATGAAAGGAATTGAAACCCGAAACGGCAGACAAAGGGTGTTTGAATAATGCAAGAACAATTAATACTGAAAGAATGAAGTAATAGAAGATAGACCTATTGGAAAATTGAGATCCCGAATGTAAAATCTCCGCTTCATCAGGAATTTCTTCGAAAATGAGAAGACCTATCTCGGATACTATAGTATTAATAGAATCGTTGTCAAATCTCAATCCTAGGCTTTGCAGTCTTTGGGATAAATAGGCTTTCGCGCCATCTACCACATCCTCAGCAATTCTTTTATAAATTCTAGGGAAATTATGATTTGAGTCATAACTTATTTTATGTACTATTTCTGGATATGTTTCTCTAATCAGATCGTAGAAGTATCTCCACCAGGTGGGGGTAAAAAACCAAGGTATATAATCTCTAAATAAGGTCCATTTTTCACCGATATTGTCTTTCCAAAAGATCCAAGAGATCTTATATCTGTTCAAATCTTTTAATAATTCATTGAAATTGATAAAGTGGGATGGACGAATAGCCTCTCTACGGATAGATTGATCCGCATGGTCCGTATCTTCGCGCGCAACCTCCTTTCCAATTGATTCTGCTAGAGATCTCGATGTTACATCGCTGCATAATGGGAGTCTTAGCGACCAGTAAGATGTTTCCATTTCTTCCGGTTCCCAGAAATACCTAATAGACAAATTTTCTTGATAGGCTCGATCCAATACCAGATTTTTGGGGCGAGATTGGGGTCGCCGATCCGACGATGAATCGGAGTTTATCGACGTCTTCTCCAAATAAACTCCAGTGCTACTGCACGAATATAGAAATGACTCTATCGTTTCACGAGGAGATGAGTTCAAACTCGCCAGTAACCTCTTCAGATCCGAAATAGAATTGGAAAGTCCATCTGAATGAGTTAATAATGCTGTGGATTCATGCAGATTAGACGAAATAAATTGAATTGGCGTGAGTACGTGGCCAGCAACCTCCCCTGCTGTTTGTTTCGATAAATTGGATGACAACGAATCCGACAGTTGAGGATGAATAAATGAGATGATATTAGATGAGATGGTTTCATCTTCGGAGCCCGCATAGAAGTTTTCCAGGACGTTGGGATAACTACTGTTGCATCTCCCAATAAAAAAATCCCTTTTGATTCTCGGAATCAAGTTGCTTCCAGCACAGTTCCGTATAGGTGAGTCGTCTAGAAGGTTTAGTTTATTAACCTGATCGGAAATGTATCTCGAAATATTCCCACCAATATCTTTCGTTGAACCTCCCCCACGGTTTGAATCATGCAGAAACAGATTCCAAAATTGCCCCCCCGCAATGGAAAGAGCATCGTTTGAAAATCCTGCTCGGATGGATTCGATGCGGGGCAACCCGAGAGAAGTAGGATTCACTGCAGGTTCCAGCTCGGTTGAAGAGCCTACCGATTTCCTACTCATTAACAGTTTCGATTCAATGAATAAACTCTTTTTTCTCTCAAGAATTGTTTTGAGGGAAAGTATCTGTTCGTCAATGTAACCATCGAATAAACTTGATAAAAGATCAAGCTTCATGAGATCTATCTTGTTCAATTTCTCGATATCTATATCGTTCAATTTTTCGATGCAATAATCAATGGTATATATCAAAGCTTTCTGGCGAGTAACCTCAGCAACAATCATTTTATAAAGAAAAAAAGCATTGAGAAATCGATGAAAATCTTTTTCGTTCTGTTGGTTGTTACTACCGAGACTGACACCAATATTATTTAGCAATTCGTTTCTTATTATTGATACGCGGCAAATTGATTCTTCCAAGTCATACTTTAAAACTTCCCCGACAGGGAAAAGAGACGAATCCCCGGTCGTATCGAGCCATCTATGCACATTTGACTGAACATTTCTATACTCATCAATTTGAAAGGTAATATATTCGTTCAATAGGCGCTCTACGTTATCCTTCCATTTCAATACTATTTATTCAGTTGCAATTCTTGTTACACCGGTATACTCCCCGCTCCCCGTCCAGCCATCCAACCGATATTTGATTTGGGAGAAATATTCAGTAAAAAATGCGCAGAAATAGTCATAGAAAAGAAATATGTATGTTGAGTAGAGGGGTATGATTCTATTTCGTCCATACAATCTAACTAAAGAATATATTGAATGTATGTTACCCTTTTCTTCCAATTAGTTTGAAAAAGTAGTATTTTCACTTCGATTACTTATTTTTCTAGGTATACCTGAAGATATTTGGAAATAGTTTGGAAGAATCTCATTGAGGTTGAGGTGTCTGCTACTCGCTAGCCCAAGTTTTTTGCCAGATATTTGAGTAAGCGGCATGTCACCCTTCGTTTTCAATGGAAATCCTTTCCCAGATTTGACGCTATTACTGACGTCAATAACTATTGCCCCACCAAAAACCAGATTTGATTTCTCAATTATCGAGATAAATTCGGTGAGTCGATTTATTAATCCATTTTTCATTTGTGAATAAGTGTGTAGAATGGGAAATTCTTCCCCAATTTTGTCACAATCCACTCCGGATATACAGCCACGAAACGACGTCGTCTTTTCACAAGACGTAAATGAAGACAAGTTGGAAAAGGCTTCTCGCTCGAAGTAAAATCTCGATCCATCCCCCCGGTGATCTGCTGAATCTCCGGATTCAAGTAACGCCTTGTCGTAGGAGTTCAATACCACGGGACTTAATGAGTCGCTTCTCAATTGTGTTGCTTGTAACCGACCCAGATATCGCTTGTTATGACTTTCCCAAAAGAATAACGAATCGAAATCACTTTGGTTGTTTCTGGAAACTACCATATAGTTATAGAATTTGAAAAACCTACTTGAGTTTTGTAAACACCTATCCCTACAAAAAGCTTGAATCCTTTCAGTCTCATCCTTGGATATATCTCTGCCAAGGAGTGAATCCCTCACCACGCATGCCTCCCATCGACCGGAACCCAGAGGAATCATCGCATCATAACGAACTTGCTTCCCTTTTTTCGTTGAACCTGCAGAAATATCTTCGTTCAAACCTAAGTAGTGGGAAACGGGTATTCCCCTCTTTCCATTCTTTTCAACAGGTGAAGATCTTTTGAATCGGGGAAAGCAGTCGCGGGAGAAGTCACCAGAAATTTCCGCTTGTTTCTTTATTACTCCGTCACCCCCATTAATGACTCCCACTAATGCAAAACTTCTTTCGATCGACCTTTTGTCACTCAAGCAATGCATAGAAATTGGTATTGTTAGCAACATCAGCATCTCCAGGGTGATGCCACTATCTCTCTTTAGTGAATCACGCAGATTGCGTAAAAATAGTGAACTCAGAAATCACAAGTCAGATAATCTGATAAAAGGTTCATAATTGGAAGATGGACTAATTAAAAATTCTTTGAGATGTTGGTTTTTCAATGATTCGAAGAAGTGGTCTAATAGACTGACTTCCACTAACTCTGAAATTTTAGATGAAAAATCTGGACTTCCTACTCTTTCTTTTGCCACCTTTTTTACCTTATTTTCTTTCTTCATATTAATTCTATGCGGTAGATACTATCTATTTCCCACATTTATTATACCAATAAATTTGGTAATTTCAAGATAGAATGGAATAAATATTTCAAACAAGTCTAGTGATTTCTGTGAATAGGCGTATCCAAAACTGGAGTTAGATCGGGAATTCTAAATTGTTATTGTCGAGGAGACCCACACATACCCCACCCACCTTAGCAAATTCTCTCTGTTCCAAACAGAGCGATGGGATCGAGTTACCCAATTGGATGGGCGAACGACGGGGATTGAACCCGCGCGTGATGGATCCACAATCCATTGCCTTGATCCACTTGGCTACGTCCGCCCCCTCTGTTGATTTAGTTGTCTACCCCCCCCCCCGGACGTGAACGAGATCTATCCGTTAAGCAAGCTAGATAGGTTCTTCGGTTGATACACATACATATTGACTTTATGTATATAACAAGACAATAGAAAATCTTTGAAATGAGGAATGCATTCTCAATTTCTTTTATCCAAAAGATTGAGGTGGGAGATTACAAGCATTCTGCAAATCGGAGTAGGAAACTTCGTAATCTATTAAATCGCAGAGGGATATTCCAAATAGTTTTCAGAATTCAAGGTTGGAAACTGATAATCGTGAAATTGTGACAAGCTGTTATCATCCTTTCCATTCGTTCTACCGCACGAACCTTCACCTCGTTGGACACCAAACCTCCCCCTCCCCTACGGAGTTAAGAGATTTGATATCCAGTTGTGCTGCATAACCAGAAGGATATTATCCGTTTGTAGAGGGAGCTTCAACAGAAGCCAAGTCTAGAGGGAAGTTATGAGCGTTACGTTCATGCATGACTTCCATACCTAGGTTAGCACGGTTTATGATATCAGCCCAGGTGTTTATAACACGACCTTGGCTGTCAACCACGGATTGGTTGAAGTTAAAACCATTCAAGTTGAATGCCATAGTGCTAATGCCTAAAGCGGTGAACCAGATACCTACTACGGGCCAAGCAGCTAAAAAGAAGTGTAGAGAACGAGAATTGTTGAAGCTAGCATATTGGAAGATCAAACGACCGAAATAGCCGTGAGCAGCTACGATGTTGTAGGTTTCTTCTTCTTGACCGAACTTATAACCCGCATTAGCAGACTCATTCTCAGTTGTTTCTCTGATCAAACTAGAAGTTACCAAAGAACCATGCATAGCACTGAATAGAGAGCCGCCGAATACGCCAGCTACACCCAACATGTGGAAGGGATGCATAAGGATATTGTGCTCAGCCTGGAAGACGATCATGAAGTTGAAAGTACCAGAAATGCCTAGAGGCATACCGTCAGAGAAACTTCCTTGACCAATTGGGTAGATCAGGAAGACGGCGGTAGCAGCTGCGACAGGAGCCGAGTACGCAACAGCGATCCAAGGACGCATACCTAAACGGAAGCTCAGTTCCCATTCGCGACCCATGTAGCAAGCTACACCAAGTAGGAAGTGAAGGACGATAAGTTCGTAAGGACCACCATTGTAAAGCCATTCATCGACGGAAGCTGCTTCCCAGATTGGGTAGAAATGTAACCCAATAGCTGCAGAAGTAGGGATGATAGCACCAGAGATAATGTTGTTGCCGTATAATAAAGAACCAGAAACGGGTTCGCGAATACCATCAATATCTACAGGAGGAGCTGCGACGAAAGCAATGATGAATACAGAGGTTGCGGTTAGTAAGGTGGGAATCATTAAGACACCGAACCATCCAATGTAAAGACGGTTTTCGGTGCTGGTGATCCAGTCGCAGAAGCGACCCCATAAGCTTGCGCTTTCGCGTCGTTCTAAAGTTGCAGTCATGGTAATTTTCGGTTTTCGAGAGATAATTAGTGATTCCCCAGGCTAGTAAGCCTGTTAATTTCTAATATATCACAAAAAACTATCTGTGTCAACCGAAATTAATTGAGTCCCCAGAATTCTCGGATATGGGGGCTTCTTCTTGATATCTCAAACAATTTCTAGCCATTGTTTTACAACAAGGCTTTCGTTTTTCAGAAAAAAAAAATTAAATTTTTACTCCATGCAGTATGCGGTGCGCGCCTCAATCAACTTCAGTCTCTGAAAAAACAGGTCACGCGTCAAGCCTTTTTGCGAGGCACTCCGCAACTCTGCACTGGCCCCCCCCGCTATCCTATTGGGTTAGGAGGAATCTAATAATTAACAACCTAGAAAAAAGAAGTAGTTGCCAATCCCCACTTGTGGCTTAGACACCCGTTATTTGCCGTCGACTCCTCACTCAACCATTTCTCCATGGTTTTTTTTTTGATTCCCCAATAGTTTGTGCCCCGGCTCCAATCCACAACGGAAAGATTGTGGATCGGAACGAATCCGAAACTAGCGGAAATGGGCAAAAGCTTTGTTAGCTTCCGCAACTTTATGAGTCTCCTCTTTCTTCCGTATGGCACTACCGGAATTCCTGGCGGCATCCATCGATTCATCACTCGATCTTAAAGCCATACTTCGACCTGAGCGTTTTCGACACGCGATTAATGACCACCGGATAGCCGAAGCTTTTCCCTCTGCCGGTACTACTTCAACGGGAACTCGATAAGTTGATCCACCTACACGTTTGGTTTCTGTCACTACATCGGGAGTTACCCCGCGCACCGCCTGTCGCAGAACAGACAGTGGGTTCCTATTTGTCTTTTACCTAATCCGCTTCATAGCCTGATAAAAAATCTGATAAGCCAGTGATTTCTTGCCATTTTTCAGGATACGATCAACTAGCATATTTACTAATCGATTACGATAAATTGGATCTGATTCGATATTTTTCTTTCTGTTCGCTACACTGCTCCGATGTAACACGAGTTTACAAATATAAATATGTCAGATTTCAATCAATTCTTTTATTTCAATGGTATCTCAAGCTACTATTTTGGCTTCTTCACTCCATATTGTAGGGTGGATCCACCGGTTAGTCGAGGATCTCCCTCCAAACTGCACGTGCAACTTTCATCGAATACAGCTTTCCACATGATTGAATAGAAACTATTCAAATGATTTTGAACCATTTATTTTTTAAAATGCAAATCATATTTACTCATCACACACTGAGTATCCGTTTTCTCCTATTCCACGGATAGAAGAAGTCGAAGTCTAGATGTAAAAGAAGAAAATCTTGCAATTCAGTTATCTTACTGGGAATGTCCGTAGGTTTATCAATCCAATCAGTAGATGTTCATAAAGCCTTCACCGAATCTCCGTAGTCGTAATCTAAACCTGTTCCAAGAGGAAAAGACGTCCTAGGATTTTCTAGGTGAGAGTCTAGGTAAAACTCAACTTACTGGAATAGAACACCTTAGACACCAAGTTGTTTCATACAAATAGATAGATAGTAATTAATCTCTATCAATGTCTGTAGTAGCAGGCTTCAGTCCCCTGGCAATGTT